CCTAGATACATCTAGGGCTTTTTTGACCTATTCTGAGTATATGGATTTGTGTTAAAGATTTAAACTCTATTTTTTATCTTTATTTATAAAAAAAAAAAAGATAAAGATAAAAAAATTCAACGGATTTCAAATTTATGCAAAATGTTTTTCTATTTCTAAAATGTCCAATATATGTTTTACATCTTCTATGTGAAAATGTTCAATTTTCATAAGTTCTTCTTGACTATTATTCAAAAGGTCCAATAATGTATGTATGTTGGACCTTTTGAGACAATTATAGATCCTGGGAGGCAATTCTAATTGGTCAATAAAAATGGATTTCAATGCAATTTCTTTTTTATTTTTCCTTAGTTTCTCAAATATGTCATGAAAAGTAAAAGGGGGTGCTAAAGTAGCTTTGTGTTGATTGTTTTCTAAATTTAAGTTTTCTTCTTCCGAATGCAAAAAAGGAATAAATAAATCAATCAAATTCCGGGAGGCTTCATAAAGTGCTTCTTTAGGAGTTAAACTTCCATTTGTCCATATTTCGAGAAAAAGTATTTCTTGTTTTTCATTCCCATTCACATAAGAATGAATACTATGATTTGCATTTCGAACAGGCATGAATACAGCATCTATAGGATAACTTCTGTCTTGAAAGTTCTTTAGTGTTTTTATATGATATCCGCGATTCCTTTCGATTTGTAATCTAATACATAAATTAATAGGTTCTGTTAGGTTTGCTATATGTTGTGTATTATCAACGATTTCCACAGAAGGTGGTAAAATGATGTCTCGAGCAGTTACATATCCAGGACCCTTGACACAAATGGACGCGTCCCGAGTTCCATATAAATTACTTCTCAATACAATTTCTTTCAAATTCATTAAAATTTCATGTACTGATTCTTGAATACCTACTATGGTAGAATATTCATGTGGTATTTTCTCAGATTTTGCACGTGTAATACATGTTCCCTCTATTTCTCCGAGCAAAACTCTTCGCATCGCAATGCCTATTGTATCGGCTTGGCCTTTCATAAGTGGAGACAGAATAAAGCGTCCATAATAAAGACGCTTACTGTCTACTCTTGATTCAACACACTTCCACTGTAGTGTCCGAGTAGATACTCTTACTTTCTCTCGAACCATAGTAAAATATTTTATATTTTTTATCAAATCCTTGAATTGTTTATTTCTCTTGAAATCTCGTCAATGTTTATTTTTTCCACTACACACGTCTTTTTTTAGGGGACCTACATCCATTATGTGGCATAGGGGTTACATCCCGTATAAATTTTAATAATATACCACTTCTACGAATAGCTCTTAATGCCGCATCTCTTCCGAGACCGGGACCTTTTATCATGACTTCCGCTCGTTGCATGCCTTGATCCGCTACTGTTCGAATAGCATTTCCTGCTGCGGTTTGAGCGGCGAATGGTGTCCCCCTTCGTGTACCCTTGAATCCGCAAGTACCGGCGGAGGACCAAGAGATCACCCGACCCCGTACATCCGTAACAGTCACAATGGTATTATTGAAACTAGCTTGAACATGAATAACCCCCTTTGGTATTTTACGAGCATGCTTACGCGAACCAATACGTCCATTTTTACGCGAACCCATTTTTGTTTTTGATATAGGTTTTGCCATACTTTATTATATTATTTATTTATAAATATTGATAAATCGAAGTCCAAGATTTATGTATATATCCATTTTATGTCAAAAACAGATCCTTTACTATTTTATAATTTTCTAACTAGAATTAATATTCTAGTTTTTTATATGAATTGTACTATATTATATTAATTCTATAATAAATTATATAAATATAATTAATTTGAAATATCAATAAATCAATAATTTTTTATAAATAATATTTCTTAATTTCTTATAATACTTAACTATAATACTTAGAATATATAATAATTCTTTTTTTATATATACTATTATATATATACTATTATATTTATATTTATTATTAATTTATTTCATTTGTGCATCCAATCCAGTCCTTTAGAATAGAAAGCCCTTCTTTGTGGAAATATTATCCTTGTCTTTGTTTATGTCTTGGGTTGGAACAAATTACTATAATTCGCCCCCGCCTACGGATCAATCGACATTTTTCACAAATTTTACGAACAGAGGCTCTTATTTTCATATTTGTCATTCCTTAACTTAATTCCTAATCTCTTTATTGGAAGAAAATAAGGTTTCCTAAAATTTTTAACTTCTAATTGCACCCCCCCAAAAAAAATGTTGAAGTTGAAAAAAAAAGTCTAATTAAAAAATGCTTTATACTTCCATTTTCATTTTTACTTTCGTGGTCATTATATTATATATATTATTATTATTATATATATAAAATAAGAGTACGTCGAGTCGAATCCTTTCGGAAACATAGCTTCGAATCAAACAAAATATGATTCTATAATATAAAGGAATCTGGAACAGACCCTTGGGAAGTGATTCAATAATTAAACCCGCATGAATCAATCCATTTTATTTTTTCTTTTAGTCGTCTTATTCCAGTTAAAATCCTTTCGTGCATTGACTACTGTATATTAACTACTGTATGAAGAGTGCTATTAGAAACCTGTGTTTTCTCTCTTTTTTTTTGCAAAAATGGATAGAAGTTTCTCATATAATTCGGATATCAAAAAAATTACCATATATAACATAAAACTTCTCCACCGATTCTTTCTAATCGAGCCTCTCGATCTGTCATTATACCTCTAGAAGTAGAAAGAATTACAATTCCCATTCCTCCTAAAATTCTAGGAATTCGTTGATAATTAGAATAAATTCGTAGACCGGGTGTACTGATCCGTTTTAAAATTAAAACAGTTTTATATGATCCTTTCCTATTTCTTCTATACCGTAGAGTTAAAACTAAAAAATATTTGTCGCCTTCTCTATGTTTTCTCACGTTTTCAATAAAACCCTCTCGTAAAAGTATTTTCACAATGTTTTCGTTGATGTTAGTAGATGGTATTTGAACCATTCCTTTTCGATTCATGTCAGCATTTCGTATAGAAGTTATTATGTCAGCGATGGTGTCCTTACTCATGATAAACAAAAATGATTGTTGCCCCTGATTTTTGATATAATCAACATGCTGCTTTTTTCTATTTTTTATTCAATAAAATATCTAATATTGATATTTTTTATTGATATCTTTTTTTGAGGTTATGAAATCTTTATGAAATATTAAACAATATATGGTATATATAATAATTTAATTTAATAATTACTACAAATAATAATTAAATTACTACAAAAGATATTTGCGTGAGATATAATCTATTAATGAATCTATTTCATTCACAAATAATATATCTATGTCAGGGTGCCGCTTTATAATACCTCGGGCGCTAAGGAAACTATTTTAGTGAAATTTAACTGTCTCAATTCCCTGGCGATTGCGCCAAAAATTCTAGTTCCTTTTGGATTTCCTTCTTGATCAATGACGACCGCAGCATTATCATTATAGTGTATTATCATCCCGTTGCTACGTTTGAGTTCTTTACAAGTACGTACAATTACAGCTCGGATCACTTCTGATCTTTCTAAAGGCGTATTTGGTACAGCTTCCTTGATTACAGCAACAACAATGTCACCAATATAAGCATATCGTCGATTACTAGCTCCTATGATTCGAATACACATCAATTCGCGGGCTCCGCTGTTATCGGCTACATTCAAATGGGTTTGAGGTTGAATCATATCATTTATTTTATCTGTTCTTTCAGTCCCAAAGGTTGAAGTAAAAAAAAAATATTCTGTGTTACAAAAAATAAATCTACAATTGCCATTTTTTTTTGCATCCTAAAGACCTCTTTCCTTTGGTTCTAATTTTTATACCGAAATAATGAATTGAGTTCGTATAGGCATTTTTGATGCTGCTATTGAGATAGCCTTTCGGGCTATATTTTCTGCGACCCCGCCCATTTCATAAAGTATTCTACCCGGTTTAACGACAGCTACCCAATATTCGGGAGATCCTTTTCCCGAACCCATACGCGTTTCGGTAGGTCTTACTGTAATCGGTTTGTCTGGAAATATGCGAACCCATATTTGTCCACCCCGGCGGACATTTCGTGACATTGCCCGCCGCCCTGCTTCTATTTGTCTAGATGTGATCCAAGCGGGCTCAAGTGCCTGAAGAGCATATCTTCCGAAACAAATATGATTACCTCGATAGGATATTCCTTTCATTCTTCCTCTATGTTGTTTACGGAATCTTGTTCTTTGGGGGTTATAGTTGATGGTTGTTTTTCAATTCCATCGCTATTACAGAACCGTACATGAAATTTTCACCTCATACGGCTCCTCGCGAATGAAGCGATTCAAAAATAAAAAAAAAAAAAATAATATAAAAAATAGGATAGAATCACGGGATTTTTTTAGATTTCATAGAATCTATTGATCTATTGTAAATTTTTATATCTTGTTTTGATATATAACTAAACATGTAGTCGTCTTATAGACAATTTTAGCAATCCATATATATTAGAATATATTAGCAATCCATAACATTAGAATATATTAGAAGGTTCTAACGAATTTCTAAACTTCAATAAAATAAAAATTTTCGCGGGCGAAAATTGACTCTTTCATTATCAATTTAAGATGAAATGTAGGGTTATAGGCCATGACTCCTCAAAAAAATGGATTGGTTCTTGGTTCGTTTCGCCATCCCACCCAATGAATCATTAAGATTTGTTTTTAATAAAATAAAATCTTCGGTATTCACAGGTTCCGTCGTTCCCATCGCTTCTCGATTAATGGTTAGGTCTGAATTCGACAACGGAGCCTATCTAATATTTTTATAAGATTCTCTTTTTTCTTGAATCAACCTTCTCAGTTTTTATTGACTCGCGGCTCTTGATTTGTTTGTTCTAGGAATATATGCTTCTATAATATGGATATAGGGGTTAATTAATATTGATGCTTTATTACACTACTTTTTATGAGATGACCCATCGACCTTTACATATTAGAATTCTATATCATT